GTGTAGAGTTACTCATTCACTTATATTGTTGGTTATTTGTTCACGGCTCTATTAGAACTAATCATTCACTTATATTGTTGGTTATTTGTTCACGGCTCTATTAGAACTAATCATTCACTTATATTGTTGGTTATTTGTTCACGGCTCTATTAGAACTAATCATTCACTTATATTGTTGGTTATTTGTTCACGGCTCTATTAGAACTAATCATTCACTTATATTGTTGGTTATTTGTTCACGGCTCTATTAGAACTAATCATTCACTTATATTGTTGGTTATTTGTTCACGGCTCTATTAGAACTAATCATTCACTTATATTGTTGGTTATTTGTTCACGGCTCTATTAGAACTAATCATTCACTTATATTGTTGGTTATTTGTTCACGGCTCTATTAGAACTAATCATTCACTTATATTGTTGGTTATTTGTTCACGGCTCTATTAGAACTAATCATTCACTTATATTGTTGGTTATTTGTTCACGGCTCTATTAGAACTAATCATTCACTTATATTGTTGGTTATTTGTTCACGGCTCTATTAGAACTAATCATTCACTTATATTGTTGGTTATTTGTTCACGGCTCTATTAGAACTAATCATTCACTTATATTGTTGGTTATTTGTTCACGGCTCTATTAGAACTAATCATTCACTTATATTGTTGGTTATTTGTTCACGGCTCTATTAGAACTAATCATTCACTTATATTGTTGGTTATTTGTTCACGGCTCTATTAGAACTAATCATTCACTTATATTGTTGGTTATTTGTTCACGGCTCTATTAGAACTAATCATTCACTTATATTGTTGGTTATTTGTTCACGGCTCTATTAGAACTAATCATTCACTTATATTGTTGGTTGAGCTTGTGTATGCTTGCTGTTTGTGGGTTGGTGCGTGGTGGTGTTATGTGTTTGGTGTATTCAGTAGGGGGGTCTCTTTAATATTTTGGTGTGTTTAGTGTACACACAAATAAAATATGAGATATGTGATTTGAAAAAATTAATGAGACTCCAGTGCTTTTGGTGAACAAAAAAATGTGAAAGTGAAAAATGTGAAAAAATACGTGAAAAACGTGGTTAGTGTTTTGGTGTTTTTGGATACTTGAAACCGTTTCGTTAGTGGATTTTGGGATTGGGTGTTGATTGAAGGTAGGAGTGTTCTTGGTTTAGATTGTATGTGTTGTGAAGCCTGGTCTTGAAAGTGGGGGCTTGGAGGTGAAATGGGGGTATGTTTGTTGTGGATGTGGTGCGGGTGTTGAATGTGTTGCTTAGGATAGAAGGTGGGGTGAATGGTGGGATTTAGTGCGCAGATTATTTAGAGTTTAAGGGGGAGGCTGGGTGGGAGTATTTGCTAGGTTTCTGTAGTTGAAGTTTACAACGACGATTTTTCAGGTCGTAGATTTTGGAGAGAAGCCAAGCAGAAATTATAATGGCTTATTTTGTTCTTCTTTTGGGGGCGGGGTTTGTTCTAGGGGGGCTTGCAGTTGCATCTAATCCGTCACCTTATTATGGGGTTGTTGGGTTGGTGTTAGGGTCTGTTGTAGGGTGTGGGTGGTTGGTAAGTTTGGGGGTGCCGTTTGTAGCTTTAGTGTTGTTTATGGTGTACTTGGGTGGAATGTTAGTAGTCTTTGTCTACTCGGTGTGTTTAGCGGCGGATCCTTTTCCGGAGGCATGGGGGGATTGGCGGGTTTTGGGGTATGGAGTGGGAATGGTTTTGGCGCTTGTTGTAGGAGTAGTTGTCAGCGGGGTTGAATGTTGAAAGATTGGTGTGGTTACTGTTGATGAGGGGGGTGTCTTTGTGGCTCGGTTGGATTTTAGTGGGGTTGCTATGTTTTATTCGTGGGGGGTAGGAATGTTTTTGGCAGCGGGGTGAGGGTTGTTGTTGACGTTGTTTGTTGTGTTGGAGCTTGTACGTGGGTTATCTTGTGGGGCGATTCGGGCAGTTTAGGGGGGAAGGATGTCAGAGAATAGTTTAATGTAAAATACCAGCTTTGGGAGTTGGTGATAGAGGTTTGAGCCCTTTTTTTCTGAAGTTTGTTGATGAAATGATTATTAATGGATTTTTAGAGGTTGTTTGGGGTGATTTTGTGAAAAAATTTGATGAATGACAAGAATAAAATGATGAATGAAATGGTTTGATTTATTAATGGAACCTCAGTGCCTTTAACGAATGAAAAAAATGTGAAAAAATGTGAAAAAAAGTGAAAAAAATTTGTGAAAAAACACGGTTAGCGTTTTAGTTAGAAACGCCTAGTGATACTTAGAAAGTCAGAGGAAAGAAAAAATATAAAATCATGTCCCACAAGCATTCACTAAATAGCACCATGAGTAGGGTCTGTGGACACGCCATAGCCAGATGCTCCTGACCAGTGCACAGTGTCAAAATGATTCCCCGGATACTTGAAACCGTCTCATTAATCAACTCTTGAGATCGAGGACTGGCCGAGGGCCAGGAGGGCCCACGTCTTAGATTGTATGAGCCGCGGTGCATATATGAGGGCCACCTGTGAAGTTACCCCAAAAAAAAAAAGGGAACCAACAGTAGAGAACCACCCGGATGCCGCGATTAAGAGGCAGAATGGTGATCAATAGCCAACCAGATGTATTCGTAAAGAGCAAGGTCGTAGGACTAACCAAGTCGTGGCCCTGACATAGGAACCAGAGGCGCAAAAGTGCAAGTAGTGCGAGGGGTGTAGGGGGAAAGAATGGTCCTGAAGCTAGTAATGTAGGATCTTACTACCACCGTAAGGTTGCTGATTTCTCGTGAGGAGCCCGATCAATAAATAACCTGGTCCGACAGCTACCGGTCCGACGAGAGAGGATTGCAAGTTATGACCTGCTACCATGCAGAGTTTGTCCCCAAGAATATCCGTAGGGAAGACCAAGTTCTATACAGGGAGCCACCTCTGGTATGTATCTAGCCCGGGGGGAGATCGAGGACAATCTAGGAGTTCATTAAGTGAAACCCGTACCTGAAAGTAGAGATGGCCCAAAGAGATGTATGCCCGTATTACATGTATATGAACGTAGTACATTCATTAATATGTATACATATGAATGGTGCATGATATGCGGTAAATGGTTGAATGTACAATAGTACATACGGGGGGGAGGGGGGGGGCCGCCTGTATTACGTTGCTAGGGGAGTTTTAAATAAAATTTGGCAATAATGGCCCTTTCGGGCCGGGTAACTCTAAGAAGGGGGATAGTCTTCAGTCTTTGGTTTACAAGACCAATGTTTTTTATAAACTATTAGAGTATTTTTAGTGGTTGAGCATTTTATTTTCGAGGGCTCCAATTAGAGGGAAGAGGATTAGGAGGGTGGAGAAGTAGGTGAGGGAGGCGAGTTGGCCGATGATAATGAACGGGTGTTCTACTGGTTGGCTGCCAATCCATGTGAGGATGAGGAGGTTGGCGATTAGGGTCCAGAATAGAAGTTGGGAGAGGGGTCGAAAGGTTATTGTGCGTTGTTTGGACTTATGGAGGAAGGGGATAAGGAATAGGATCAGTACTGAGGCAGCTAGAGCTAGCACTCCTCCCAGCTTGTTTGGGATTGAACGTAGGATGGCGTATGCAAATAGGAAGTATCATTCTGGTTTGATATGAGGGGGTGTAACTAGGGGGTTTGCTGGGGTGAAGTTTTCTGGGTCGCCTAGCAGGTTAGGTGAGAATAGAGCTAGAGTTGTTAGTGGGAGTAGTATTAGTACGAATCCTAGGATGTCTTTTAGGGAGAAGTAGGGGTGGAATGGGATTTTGTCACAGTTTGAGATAATTCCTAGGGGATTGTTTGATCCGGACTCGTGTAGGAAGGTAAGGTGGATTAGGGTGAGGCTTGCGATAAGGAATGGAAGTAAAAAATGTAGGGCGAAGAAGCGAGTGAGGGTGGGGTTATCTACAGAGAATCCACCTCAGACCCACTCTACGAGGGTTTGTCCGATGTATGGGATTGCTGAGAATAGGTTGGTGATGACTGTGGCTCCTCAGAAGGATATCTGTCCTCATGGGAGGACATAGCCTACAAAGGCGGTTGCTATAAGGGTAAGTAGGAGAATGATTCCTGTGTTTCAGGTCTCTTTATAAAGGTATGAGCCGTAGTAGAGTCCTCGGCCGATGTGAAGGTAAATGCAGATGAAGAAGAAGGATGCTCCGTTGGCATGTAGGTTGCGGATTAGTCAGCCGTACTGTACGTTCCGACATGTGTGGGCGACGGATGAGAAGGCTAGGGTGGTGTCTGCGGTGTAGTGTATGGCTAATAGGAGGCCGGTTAGGATTTGTGTTATTAGGCAGATTCCTAGGAGGGAGCCGAAGTTTCATCAAGTAGAGATGTTTGAGGGGGTGGGGAGGTCGATTAGGGAGTTATTGACTATTTTTAGTAGGGGATGGGACTTTCGGGGATTGGGGGCCATTAGTTTGGAAGTTAGTGTGCTGATAGGAGGATGATGAAGGTTGATAGGGCGAAGGTTCCTAGGTAGGCTTTGATTAGGCCGGTGTGGAGGGGGGTTGTGGTTTTAGCTGCTGTAAGCTGGAGGTCAACAATTCCTTCGGGGCCTATTTTTTTATATCAGGATAGGTCGATTAGGTGAGAGGCAATTTTTTGTCCACTGTGTAGTAGGGTTAGAGAGGTGAGGCGATGGGTTAGAGAGTTGTAATAACCCAGTATAGAGGAGAAGTTTAGGGGTGGGGTTTGTTTTGGTTGGGTTAGGGTGTGGATTATGTTTGAGAGTTCTAGGGCTAGGATGACGCCTAAGGTTGTGATGATGATTGCAGTGGTTTTTGTGAGTATGGGCATGGTTATTGGGGGTGTTTTTGTGGGGGGGATGTAGGATGTAATGAGTAAACCCGCCATAATGCTACCCAGGGCGAGTCGAGTGATTGGGTTAATGAGGGTTGGGGTGTTTTCATTTATGGGAGTAATAGTGGGTATGCGGGGGAAGCTTGTTTGGACTAGTAGGGTTATGCGTAGGCTATATGTTGCTGTAAATGATGTTGCTAGGAGTGTTAGGAGTAGGGCTCAGGCATTTAAGTAGGAGGTATTGAGGCTTTCGATGATTAGATCTTTTGAGTAAAATCCTGCTAGAAATGGGGTTCCTATTAGGGCCAGGTTTCCGATGGTTAGACAGGTTGTGGTTGTTGGAAGTGTTTTTTGGAGGCTTCCTATTTTTCGAATGTCTTGTTCTCCATTGAGGGCGTGGATGATTGATCCTGAGCAGAGGAACAGTATGGCTTTGAAGAAGGCATGTGTTGAAATGTGGAAAAAGGCTAGTTGTGGAAGGTTTAATCCAATAGTAACTATTATTAGTCCAAGTTGGCTGGATGTAGAGAAGGCGATGATTTTTTTAATGTCATTCTGTGTTAGGGCACAGATGGCAGCGAATAGTGTGGATAGTGCTCCTAAGCAGAGACATAGGGTGAGGGCGGTTTGGTTGGTGGAGAGTAGGGGGTGGATGCGGATGAGTAGGAAGATTCCGGCTACTACTATGGTGCTGGAGTGGAGTAGGGCGGAGACTGGGGTTGGGCCTTCTATGGCGGCGGGCAGTCAGGGATGGAGGCCAAATTGGGCAGATTTTCCTGTGGCTGCTAGGATAAATCCCAGTAGGGGGAGGGTTGGAGCTTGGTTAGGGGAGAGTGCTTGTTGGATTTCTCAGGTATTTGTTGTTGAGGCTAGGTATGCTATGCTTAGGATGAGGCCAATATCTCCAATTCGGTTGTAGAGGACCGCTTGGAGTGCGGCTGTGTTGGCTTCTGCCCGGCCTTGTCATCATCCGATTAGTAGGAAGGACATGATTCCGACTCCTTCTCAACCAATGAACAGGAGGAATATGTTGTTGGCGATTGTTAGTGTGAGTATGGCAATTAGGAATATTAGTAGGAAGAAGAAGAATTTTGTGATGTGTGGTTCGGATGCTATGTATCATAGTGCGAATTGGAGGATGGATCATGTTACAAATAGTGCGATGGGGAAGAATATCATGGAGTATTGGTCAATTTTAAGGCTGAAGGGAATTTTAAAGTTCGTAATGAATTTTCATTCCCAATGGGAGATAATGCTTTCTGACCCTGAGTACATGAAGATAGCTATGGGTACTAGACTAGTTAGAAAGGCTGTTTTGATAGTGAGTGTAATGGTAGTTGGTGGGATTGAGTGGGTGGTTGAGAGGAGTGAGAGGAGAATGGGTACGAGGATAATAGTTAGTGTGAGAAGTATGGAGGTGTTGAGGAGTAATGTTGTTTCCATTACTTTTACTTGGATTTGCACCAAGATGAGTGGCTCCTAAGACCAATGGATTGCTGTTATCCTTTAAAAGTTGAGGGGACTGAGGTTCTAGGCTCAGATGCAGGAATTAGCAGTTCTTGCTAGTTGAACTTCCCCTCGGCAGGTAAGAAGGGTCTAACTTCTATTTTTAGAGTCACAGTCTAATGTTTGGGTTGAAACTATACTTGCATAAGGGTATTCCTGAGATTATTTCTGGTTTAAGGATTAGGAGGAGTAGAGGGGTGATGTGGAGGACTATTAGGAGATGTTCTCGTGTGCTTGAGTTTTGTAGTGAGGTGATGTGGGTTGGTAGGGTACCTCGTTGGGTTGTTAGTAATATGGATAGGGTGTATGAAGCGGTTAGTAAGGTTGCGGTGCCTGTTAGGATGATAGTGAGGGTGGATCAGTTGAATAATGCGGTTATGATGGTCAATTCTGCTATTAGGTTTGTGGTTGGAGGTAGGGCTATGTTTGTGAGGTTGGCTAGAAGTCATCAGGTTGCTATAAGAGGTAGGAGGGGTTGGAGGCCTCGTGTTAGAAGGAGAGTTCGGCTGTGGGTACGTTCATAGGTTGTATTTGCTAGGCAGAATAGTATTGAGGAGGTCAGTCCGTGGGAGATTATTAGGATTATTGCTCCTGAGAATGATCAATGGGTTTGGAGGATGCTTGCGGCGATGACTAGGCCTATGTGGCTTACGGAGGAGTAAGCGATGAGAGATTTTAGGTCGGTTTGGCGCAGGCAGATTGAGCTGGTTATTAGTGCGCCTCAGAGGGCTAGGGTGAGAAAGGAGTAATGTAGGTGGGGGGAGAGGGGGTTGATTAGGAGGGTGAGGCGCATAATGCCATAGCCTCCTAGCTTTAGGAGTAGGGCGGCGAGCAGCATTGATCCTGCGATTGGAGCTTCTACGTGGGCTTTGGGTAGTCATAGGTGGAGGCCATAGAGGGGTGCTTTTACTATGAATGCCATTAGCAGTGCTAAGCTTAGTAGGAGGTCGGTTCAGGAGGTGGTGAGTGTTGGGTGGGATAGTTTGAGCATTGTGAGGTGGAGGGTGCCGATATGTGTGTGAAGGTAGAGGATTGTGACTAACAGTGGTAGAGAGCTGATAAGGGTGTAGAATAGTAGGTAAATGCCCGCGCTTAGGCGCTCTGGTTGGCTTCCTCAGCGTGTGATTAGGATTAAAGTAGGGATTAGGGTGGCTTCAAATGTGATATAGAACAGTATAAGTTCGGTGGCGGAGAATGCTAGTAGGAGGAGGGGTTGTACTGTAATTAGTGTGGTAATGAAGATTCGCTTGCGGATTGGTGGTTCGTGTTGCAGGTGGTTTTGGCTTGCTAGGATTATGAGAGGGAGTAGTCAGCAGGATAGGACTAGCAAGGGTGATGAGATTTGGTCGATACTTGTCCATTGAGTTAGGTTTTTGTGGGGGTAGTATGTGGGGAGTAGTCAGTGAAGGCTGATAGTGGCGATTAGGAGGCTGTGAGTAGTGGTGCTCGTTCATAGGGATTTTTGGGGGGATAGGAGGGCTGTGGGTAGGAGTATAATTGTTGGAAGAAGGATTTTTAGCATTGTAGGAGGTTCAGGTTGTGTAGGTGGTCAGATCCGTGGGTTCGTGTGGAGGCGACTAGCATGGCTAGACCGATGCCTGCCTCGCAGGCTGAGAATGTCAGTATGAGAATAGGGGTTAGGGCGGTGGATGCTGTTTGGGTTTCGGTGGGTCAGATTGATAGGGCAATATATATGGAGAGTATTATGCTTTCTAAGCATAGTAGGGCAGAGATTAAGTGGGTTCGGTGGAAGGCCAGCCCTAAGCAGCTTAGGGTAAAGGAAGAGTAGAAGCTTAGGTGTAGGAGTGACATAGAGAGAGGCATAGGGTCGATCTATGATTTGTTGAGTCGAAATCAACTGTCTTGGTTAGACTACCGCTCTGTAGGGGTTATTCGGCTCATTCTAGGCCCCCTTGAAGTCATTCATAGATTAATCCTAGTGTGAGGAGGGAGATGATAATGGAGGCCCAGGTTAAAGTGGTGGTGGGGGATTGGAGTTGCATGGCTCATGGCAGAGGGAGTAAGAGTGCGATTTCTAGGTCGAATAGCAGGAATAGGATGGCTACGAGGAAGAATCGGATTGAGAATGGTAGTCGGGCAGATCCTAGGGGATCAAAGCCACATTCATATGGGGATAGTTTTTCTGAGTCTGGGTTTGTTTGGGCGAGTCAGAGGTTTAATGTGATTAGAAGGATGCTTAGGGTGAGGGTTAGGGTTAGTATGAAAGTAATTATGTTGATTGCTCTTCTCTGGGGTTACACCAGATTCTATAGATTGGAAGTCAATTGTAATTAGTATACTAGAAGAGCAGGACCCTCATCAGTAGATTGTTATGTAGAGGAATAATCAGATGACATCAACGAAGTGCCAGTATCAGGCGGCTGCTTCGAATCCGAAGTGGTGGTTAGATGTGAAATGGAAATTAATTAGGCGTAGAAGGCAGACAGATAGGAAGGAGGATCCGATGATTACGTGGAGTCCGTGGAAGCCTGTAGCGACGAAGAAGGTTGAACCATACACGCTATCGGCGATTGAAAATGGCGCATCGTAGTACTCTATTGCCTGTAGTGCTGTGAAATAAAAACCGAGGAGGATAGTTAGGGAGAGTGCGTGGGTTGCTTGTTTTCGGTTACCTTCTATGATGCTGTGGTGGGTTCATGTTACAGTGACGCCTGAGGCGAGGAGGATTGCCGTGTTTAGTAGTGGGACTTCTAGGGGATTGAGGGGGTTAATTCCTGCTGGGGGCCACTGTCCGCCTAGTTCTGGGGTAGGGGCTAGGCTGGAGTGAAAGAATGCTCAAAAGAAGCCAAGGAAGAAGAATGCTTCGGATGTGATGAATAGGATTATTCCATATCGCAGGCCTTTTTGGACAGTGGGGGTGTGGTGGCCTTGGAATGTGCTTTCTCGTACAATGTCTCGTCATCATTGTAGTATGACTAAAAGTATGGAGAGAATGCCTATGGACAGGAGTTGAGAGGAGTTGTGATGGAATCATATGATGAGTCCGGATGTAGTGAGCAGGGCAGCTGCAGCGCCGAAGATAGGTCAGGGGCTAGGGTCTACTATGTGGTAGGAATGTGCTTGGTGGGCCATTAGATGTTTTCCTGCAGGTATAGGCTTAGGAGTAGGACGAAGACGTAGGCTTGGATTATGGCTACTGCAATTTCTAGGATAGTTAGTAGTAGCAGGATTAGTGCGGTTAGAGCAGATACTGTTGGGAGGATAGGGAGCAGAGTAGTAGTAGCGGTGGAGATGAGTTGGATTAGTAGGTGGCCTGCTGTTAAGTTTGCTGTTAGGCGGACACCTAGGGCTAGGGGGCGAATGAGTAGGCTGATAGTTTCGATTAGGATTAAGGCGGGAACTAGTGGTGTTGGAGTGCCTTCGGGTAGAAGGTGACCTAGGGATGCTGTGGGCTGGTTCCGTAGGCCTGTAAGGAGGGTAGCTAGTCAGAGGGGGAAGGCAAGGGCTATGTTTATTGATAGTTGGGTGGTTGGGGTGAATGTGTATGGCAGTAATCCTAGTAAGTTGATTGTTAGTAGGAGAGTTATTAGTGATACTAAGATTAGAGCCCATTTATGTCCTCCTTTATTTAGGGGTAGTATTAGTTGTTTTGTGACTAGGTGGATGAATCATAGTTGGAGTGCGGAGAGGCGGTTGGTAATTCATCGGTTGGTTGGTGAGGGAAGTAATAAGGTGGGGAATAGCATTGAAATTAGGATAAGTGGGATGCCTAAGAGGCAGGGGCTTGTGAATTGGTCGAAGAAGTTTAGGATCATGGTCAGTTTCAGGGGGAGAGGTTGATAGTTGTAATGGGTTTGTTGGGTAGGATGTTAGTGGAGGTAAAGAATAAGAGTTTGGGTTGAACGATTAGTGTGAGGGTTAGTCATGATGCTAGTATGATGAGGAGTCATGGGGCTGGGTTAAGTTGTGGCATATCATTAAGGAGGGACGGATGGGCCTCTTTCTCTAGCTTAAAAGGCTAGTGCTGTTGCATAGCTTCTTAATGATTAGGAAGATATGAGTGATGATCAGTGTTCGAAGTGGGTTAGGGGGGTTGATTCTACTACAATTGGCATGTAGCTGTGGTTAGCCCCGCAGATTTCTGAACATTGGCCGTAGAAGATTCCGGGTCGGGTTGTGATGAATGATGTTTGGTTTAGGCGTCCTGGGATTGCATCAGTTTTTACACCCAGTGCGGGGACTGCTCAAGCATGGAGGACATCGTTGGCTGTAACGATGACGCGGATGGGAGACTCTATTGGGATGACTACGCGGTGGTCAACTTCGAGTAGACGGAAGTGTCCTGGTGGAAGGTCTGTTGTTGGGATTATGTAGGAGTCGAATGTCAGATCTTTAAAGTCCGTGTACTCGTAGGTTCAGTACCATTGATGGCCGATGGCCTTTAGTGTGAGGTCCGGCTCGTTGATTTCATCTATTATGTACAGGATTTGTAAGGATGGGAGGGCAAGTATGATAAGGACGATGGCTGGTAGGATTGTTCAGATTAGTTCGATTTCTTGAGCGTCTACAGTGTTTGAGGATAGTTTTTCTATTAGTATAAGTGCTAGGAGGTATAGGACTAGGCTGCAGATGGCTAGTGCAACTATTAGGGCGTGATCGTGGAATTCGACGAGTTCTTCTATGATGGGTGACGAGGCGTCTTGGAATCCAAATTGTGAGTGGTTGGCCATGGTGGGGTGTACAGGATTTTCACCTGTGATTTAATCTTGACAAGATTAGGTAATTGTTTTACTAACATCCCATGGGAAGAAAGAAGCATAGGTGGTTAGATGCGGCTGGCTTGAAACCAGTGTACGAGGGTTCGATTCCTTCCTTTCTTGTACTTGGACGAAGGCTGGTTCTTCGAAGGTGTGGTATGGAGGTGGGCAGCCGTGGATTCATTCAACGTTGGTTGTAGTTAAATCTGGTTGTGGGACTTTTCGTTTTGAGGCGAAGGCTTCTCAGATAATGAATATTAGCATAATTACGGCCGTTATTGAGATTAGTGAGCCGATAGAGGACATGGTGTTTCATAGGGTGTAGGCATCTGGGTAGTCTGAGTACCGTCGGGGTATTCCGGCAAGGCCTAAGAAGTGCTGTGGGAAGAAGGTTAGGTTTACTCCTGTGAATATAACCCCAAAATGTGCTTTGGCTCATGTGGGGTGTAGGGTGAATCCTGTTAGTAGGGGGAATCAGTGAGTGAATCCTGCTAGGATGGCGAAGACGGCTCCTATTGAGAGGACATAGTGGAAGTGGGCAACTACGTAGTATGTATCGTGCAGGGCGATGTCTAGTGAGGAGTTCGCTAGGACGATCCCGGTTAGGCCTCCGATGGTGAAGAGGAAGATGAAGCCTAGGGCTCATAGTATGGGCGGGTCTCATTTGATAGTCCCTCCATGTAGTGTTGCCAGTCAGCTGAATACTTTAATACCGGTCGGAATAGCGATGATTATAGTGGCAGATGTGAAGTATGCTCGGGTGTCTACGTCTATTCCTACTGTGAATATATGGTGGGCTCATACGATGAAGCCTAGGAATCCGATGGAGAGTATGGCTCAGACTATTCCTATGTAGCCAAATGGCTCTTTTTTGCCTGCGTAATATGTTACTACGTGGGAGATGATCCCAAAGCCTGGGAGAATTAGGATGTAGACTTCGGGGTGTCCGAAGAATCAGAAGAGGTGTTGGTACAGAATTGGGTCACCGCCGCCAGCGGGGTCGAAGAATGTTGTGTTGAGGTTTCGGTCTGTAAGTAATATAGTGATGCCAGCAGCTAGGACGGGGAGTGAGAGTAATAGTAGGACAGCGGTAATAAGAACGGATCATACGAATAGGGGTGTTTGGTATTGGGAGAGGGCTGGGGGTTTTATGTTAATGGCTGTTGTGATAAAGTTAATGGCCCCTAAGATGGATGAGATACCTGCTAGATGGAGGGAAAAGATAGCTAGGTCTACTGAAGCGCCGGCGTGGGCTATGTTGCCGGCTAGTGGGGGGTAGACAGTCCACCCGGTGCCAGCCCCTGCTTCTACTGTTGAAGAGGCTAGTAGAAGGAGGAAGGATGGGGGGAGTAATCAGAAGCTCATGTTGTTTATGCGTGGGAAGGCTATGTCGGGGGCGCCAATTATGAGTGGGACAAGTCAGTTTCCAAAGCCTCCAATTATGATTGGTATGACTATGAAGAAGATTATTACGAAAGCATGAGCGGTGACGATTACATTGTAGATTTGGTCATCGCCTAAGAGGGTGCCAGGTTGGCCAAGTTCTGCGCGGATAAGAAGGCTAAGGGCGGTGCCGACTATGCCAGCCCATGCGCCGAAGATTAGGTATAGAGTGCCGATGTCTTTGTGGTTGGTTGAGAATAGTCATCGATTGATAAGTGTCACAGGTAAGATGGCTGAGTGTTTAAGCGTTAGGCTGTAGTCCTTTTTACAGGGGTTTAATTCCCTTTCTTATCGACCTTGTAGTGAAGTTCATAGTGAGTTGCAAACTCATTGATGTGCGTTAAGGACGTGCCAGGGTCTGGTAGGTAGAAGCTCACTGGTTAGGGCACCTAGCTGTTAACTAGGGTTTTATGGGATCGAGGCCCATCTATCTAGGTAAGGTCCTAGCTTAATTAAAGTATCTGAGTTGCATTCAGGGGTTGCAGGGTAGTGTCCTGCGGATCTTAGCAGAAACTAAGAGGGTTTAACTCTTATTTAAGGCTTTGAAGGCCTTCGGTTTATTAGTTATCCTAAGTTTCTAGGTGGTAGTCAGGATTAGAGGGGAGAGCGGTAAGGTTAATACTGATAGGGCGGCGAGGGCGGCGATTGTGGTACTTGTCGGCTTGGTAAGGTGCCATAGTTTTATGTGGTTCGTAGAGTTGGGTGGTAGTGTAATTGTTGAGTGGTATGCGAGACGGAGGTAAAAGAATAGTCCTAGGAGGGAGAGGGTAGCAATGATTGTGGCTGTTGAGGCTATTTCTTGTTTGGTTAGTTCTTGGATGATGAGTCATTTGGGTAGGAAGCCTGTTAGTGGGGGAAGCCCTGCTAGGGAGAGTAGAACTAGTATGAGGGTTGCGTTTAGTGTAGGGGATTTTGTTCATGATGTTATTAGGGTTGTTAGCTTTAGGGTTTTGGTTGAGTTGAGGGTGAGGAATACAGTAGTGGTTATTAGGATATATAAGTAGAAAGTTAGTAGGGCGAGTTCAGGGTTGTAGATGATGACTGCGGTTAGCCATCCTAGGTGGGCGATGGATGAAAAGGCCAGAATTTTTCGGAGTTGTGTTTGGTTTAGGCCCATTCATCCTCCTAGGGCTACGGAGGCGATGGCTATGGCGGTTAGTAGTGTAGGATTGAGTGAGTGAGAGGTTAGAAAGAGGAGAGCAGTTGGGGGGAGTTTTATTATTGTGGAGAGAAGTAGGGCAGTAGTTAGGGATGAGCCTTGTAGTACTTCTGGGAATCAGAAGTGGAAAGGTACTAGTCCTAGTTTTATTGCAATTGCTACTGTCAGTAATAGGGAGGAGGTGGGGTGAGTTAGTTGTGTGATATCTCATTGGCCAGTAGATCATGCGTTTGTTATGCTTGAGAATAGGAGGAGGGTTGAGGCTGTTGCTTGTACTAGGAAGTACTTGATTGTAGCTTCGATGGCTCGGGGATGGTGGGATTTTGAAATGAATGGGATGATAGCGAGGGTGTTGAGTTCTAGTCCGGTTCAGGCCATTACTCAGTGGGTGCTTGAGATTGTAATGGTTGTGCCTAGGATTAGGCTTAGGAAGGAGAGTAATTTTGTGTGGGGGTTCATTAGCAGAGGAAGGGGTTGAACCATCATTTTCGGGGTATGGGCCCGATAGCTTTATTAGCTGACCCTGCTAGGAAATAATATAAAGGAAGTATGGAGGGTTTTGATCCCTTCTGTGTAGGTTCGATTCCTGCTTTTCTAGGGTTCAAGGTCTTAGGAAATGAGAGGGTTGGTATACCTCTATGTTCACTTTATCATAGTGACCCTTTGCGTTCAGGCACATTTCCTTAAGCAAGGAGGTACTCCTGCGTAGCAGGTTGGTATGCTAATGTGCCAGAGGCATAGTGCTAGTGTCAAGGGTAGGAAATTTTTTCAGAGAAGGTGCATGAGTTGGTCGTAGCGGAAGCGTGGGTATGAGGCGCGAATTCATAGGAATCCAGAGGAGAGGAGCAGAATTTTCGTTGCTAAGGCTACTGTAAATAGTTGGGGGGACAGGTTAAGTGAGCTGGGGTTTAGGAATAGAATTGTGGTTAGTGTGTTTATTAGTATAATGTTTGCGTATTCGGCAAGGAAGAATAGGGCAAATGGTCCTGCGGCATATTCTACGTTAAAGCCTGAAACTAACTCGGATTCTCCTTCTGTGAGGTCGAAGGGGGCTCGGTTTGTCTCGGCTAGTGTGGAGATATATCATATTATTGTGAGGGGCCAGGATGAGAAGATGAGGTAGAGAGGTTCTTGAGTGGTAGTGAGCGTGTGCAGGGTGTAGTTCCCGCTCAGAAGAATTACGGATAGGAGAATGATGGCGAGTGTGACTTCGTAAGAGATGGTCTGTGCTACTGCCCGGAGGGCTCCAATTAATGCATATTTTGAATTTGAGGCTCATCCAGATCACAGGATTGAGTAGACTGCTAGGCTAGATATTGCTAGGAGGAAGAGTAGTCCTAGGTTTAGGTCAGCAAGGGGAAAGGGGAGGGGAAGGGGAATTCAAATGGTTAATGCTAGGAGGAGGGCTAGCATGGGCGTTATGGTGAAGAGGAGGGGAGAGGAGGTAGAGGGGCGGATTGGTTCTTTGATAAATAGTTTCACGCCATCAGCTACGGGCTGTAGTAGTCCGAAGGGCCCAACAATGTTTGGACCTTTCCGAGCTTGTATGTAGCTTAGGATTTTTCGTTCTACTAGTGTTAGGAAGGCTACGGCGATTAGGATGGGGATTGCGTAGGATAGGGCTATGGCAAGGTGAGTTAGGATAGAGGGACGGGTCATTGTGGGTAGGGCTAGAGAGAGGACTTGAACCTCTGGGTAAAGGGCTTAAGCCTTCTGCATTTACCGGGCTCTGCCACGCTAGCGGCCCTTTTCTAGGGCTTGGGAGGTAAGTGGGAGTTCCTTTTATAGTTTAGTTGAGGTCATTATTTAGGGAGAAGGCATGCTTGTGGTATTGGCCTTACTTTCCCGGTCCTTTCGTACTAGGGAAAGTGCTGCATAGATAGAAACCGACCTGGATTGCTCCGGTCTGAACTCAGATCACGTAGGACTGTTAATCGTTGAACAAACGAACCCTTAATAGCGACTGCACCATTAGGATGTCCTGATCCAACATCGAGGTCGTAAGCCCCTCCGTCGATAGGAGCTCTTGGGAGGGATTGCGCTGTTATCCCTGGGGTAGCTTGGTCCATTGATCAATTGTTATTGGGTCTGGTTACTGTTGGTACGTTGAGAAGTTGCTCTTGGTTAAGAGGTGTGGTCTTATTTTTGGAGGTTTTTCTTTTCTCCAAGGTCGCCCCAACCGAAAAATGCAGACCAGGACTTAATTTTGGTTGTGAGCCTAGTAGGTGTGTAGTTATATGTGGTGGCTGTTGATTTTTAAGTTCCACAGGGTCTTCTCGTCTTATGTGCTCATCCCTGCTTTTGCACAGGAAGATCAATTTCACGGACTATCTGCAAGAGACAGTTAAGGCCTCGTTTAGCCATTCATACAAGTCCCGATTTATGGGACAATTGATTGCGCTACCTTCGCACGGTTAGGATACCGCGGCCGTTGAACTAAGGGTCACTGGGCAGGCATCACCTTCAATACTTGGTTTGCTGAGGGCTATGTTTTTGGTAAACAGTCGGGTCTTGGGGTTGCCTAGTTCCTTTTGCAGATTTTAGTCTTTCTAGTGGGCGCTCCTGGGTTGGGTTAACAGAGTAATTTTAAATATACTGACTTGTTGAGATTAGAATATTATTTAGATGCTGTTAATAATGGGGTGATGTAAGCTTGCGCTTAAGAGGGGGAAGCCCTAGTTACTCATTCTAGCATTAATTCTCCTATTGTGATAGGTTAGCCTGTTAGTGGGGAGGGGGTCATGTTGTTTTCACATTTTTAGGGGAGGGAGCTTTGACGCATTCTTTGTCGATGGCTGCTCGAAGGCCTACGGGGGAGTGGTAAGTTATGTTATCCGCTATGAGAGATTGTGTTCTTTCTTAAAGGAGCTGTACCTCCTTTAAGTTACTCTTAGTTCACTACGTGAGGGTTCGGCTACGGATCCGTGGAGAGGAACTAAGGAAGAACTTAGATTCGTTTCACAGGCAACCAGCTATCACCCAGCTCGATTGGCTTTTCACCACTACCAATAGGTCATCCCACTCTTTTGCAACAGAGACGGGTTCGCTCGGGGCAGCTGCCTATAGGTAGCTCGCTCAGGTTTCGGGGAGGCAAGCTCAAATTCGTTTTGCTTGGTTATTCTTGCTAAATCATGATGCAAGAGGTACAAGGATTTATCTTTGCTGTATGCTGCTTGGGGTTTCATTGTTATTTCATCTTTCCCTTACGGTACGGATCTCTATCGCGCCAGGGGAAAACTTTTCTATCGCCTATACTAAGTTAAGAGAATGCTTTAGTTTGTGGGTAAAATGGGTTTTGGCTTGTTGGGGTGTGTGGGCTAGAGCTTGGCTTCAGGGCGACCTAGGCGGTGGTAGGTATCTTTCAGGTGTAAGCTGAATGCTTTACATTATAGCTACGCCCTGGTATGCTAAGTGCACCTTCCGGTACACTTACCTTGTTACGACTTACCTCATCTTCAGCTAGTTGGGGTATTAGTTATAGATGGGTTATGGCTTGCGAGGAGGGTGACGGGCGGTATGTACGTGCCTCAGGGCCGGCTTAAGTAGGGCTTTATTGTCCCACTTTACTGCTAAATCCGCCTTCCAGGGGCTGTTTCACGCCCCCTTCCGTGTGATTTTCTACTTTAGAAAATGTAGCCCATTTCTTCCACTCCGTGGGCTATACCTTGACCTGTCTTTTTAGCGGGTGGGGCTATTTGGCTCACTGTTGGTCTCTCAGGGAGGTGAGCTGGCGACGGCGGTATGTAGGCTGTCCGGGCTAGGAGTGGTGGGGTGTAGCGTGGGTTATCGATTACAGAACAGGCTCCTCTAGGTGGGTATGGGGCACCGCCAAGTCCTTAGAGTTTTAAGCGTTTGTGCTCGTAGTACTCGGGCGAATACTTTAGTGGGGGAAGTATTAAGATTTAGGGCCAGGCATAGTGGGGTATCTAATCCCAGTTTGTGCCCTGGCTTTCGCGGGGTTTGGTTGGTCGTGGGCGTTGGGATCGCCTTGGGGATGGCTTTAAACACGCCTTGGGCTTATGACAGCTTAGCCGTGGTTTAATCCCAGCTGCTTAGATAGCAGGTGCCCGCTCTTTACGCCGGACAACTGTTAACTTGGGTCTCTTGTATGACCGCGGTGGCTGGCACAAGATTTACCAACCCTAAGAGTGCCATAACTAAGTCAAGTTTACACTTATTGCTTAATGTTAATTACTGCTGAGTACCCGTGGGGGTGTGGCTGAGCTAGGCGTCTTGGGCTACGGTTGAGCGGGTGTGCCTGATACCTGCTCCTGTCGTCTTAGTAAGGAATCAAGGGCATTTACACTGGGACGCAGATACTTGCATGTATATATTTGGCACGAGTTAACAGTAAGGTTAGGACTAAGTCTTTTGTCCACGGGCTATGGTCGGTAGCCATCTTGGCATCTTCAGTGCCATGCTTTGTTATAAGCTACTGGGAC